TAGATCTAAAATGAACTTTTTTTTATCGAGAAAGGCTAAAAAACGACTGAGATATTTTTTTATCAAACCACGTATCCTTTAACAGATTTATTAGTAATCTCATTCGAATTTTAAAATTGAATTTAGGTGTATTCCTTTCTCGAGTTTGACTAAAAAAAGACTCAAGTTTTTTATTAGATTAGGCAAAAGTTTACAATCCTTTGAGGGATTTTATTAAATGTAAATAAAGTATAGAATGACGAAAATCAAGGTCTTTTAGGTTCTTTCTTTATTTTATTAAATCATTAAGTTTGATTTCTATGACCTAGCAGATTCTGCAGATTCTAAAGATATAAATTTGAGAGATAAAGAACGAGAACTAAGAGTTCCAAACCAAAAATTTTTGGTTTTAGAATATTGTATGGAATCAAAATTTTGTTATTTCGAGTAATTTTTGATCCCATTTTCACGGATCTTTCACATATCTATATTTCTTTTTTATGAAGAGAATATTATTTCTAGAAAAAATAGATAATGAAAAATAAATAATAATTTGTTTTGAACAATAGATGTCTTTCACATCCAACTATAACAATGATTTTAAAATGGCAGTTCCAAAAAAACGTACTTCTATATCAAAAAAGCGTATTCGTAAAAATATTTGGAAAAGGAAAGGATATTGGGCGGCGTTAAAAGCTTTGTCATTAGGGAAATCTCTTTCTACCGGGAATTCAAAAAGTTTTTTTGTACGACAAACAAATAAGTCCTAAACTATTGGAATAATCGGAATGGATTTGACTCAAAAATTGGCTCAATAATTTGTTAATATAAAATTCACAATTGGCAGTCCCTATTCTAATCAATATGAAATAGACCAGGTTTCCATCTTATAAGATGTCTAAAAAAAAGAATTCTTCTGTTTGCTGAATTCTAAAAAAAAGCAGAATAAAGAAAAAAATAAAAGATTTTTTATTTCTTTGTAGTAGATTTTCACTAAGATTTTTGTGGTGGGGAGTCTTATTTTCCCCATCGACCTTTACAAAAATGAAAAATTTTTCTCTTTCTCGAGAAGGGCAGATATAATATTTTTAGTTCAAATAAATGGATTGTTGAAACTAATGGATTCCATGTTAAAAAATTTTGGATAACTTTCTGATTAATTTATAATTTGTAGTAATTACTATATGGAATGTATTTACCATATATCTCCAATTTTGAGCCCAATCAATAAAAGAACTTCATTGTTGAGATATTATGTACAACTAATGTGTCAATTTGGAGTAATCCAAAATATGGTTATTTTGGATTCATTGAGAAAATTTATTTTTTGTTTGAAATTTATGAAATCAGATAAACGAGAAATAATGAAGTATCAATAAAAGTAAAAAAATGAAAACAGTTTTTTTTCTTTTATCGAGAGAATTATCTACTTGCAAAAGTTGGATTTTAGAATAGGATAAACTACGTCAAAGCCCTAAGATAAAAGAGAAATAAACCGGACACCCTAAAAAGAAATGAAACTAATGAACCTTCAAATTGACTTTTGAACTCATTTTTTTTATCAATTTGAATCTTTACTAAAAAACTTATTTGATTGAATTGACTTGTTCAATCTCGACGATTGAATATAAATAGGCTATTATTAGTTCGAGCAAGCCGCTATGGTGAAATCGGTAGACACGCTGCTCTTAGGAAGCAGTGCTAGAGCATCTCGGTTCGAGTCCGAGTGGCGGCATGCCATCTTCTAAAACAGACCCAATAGATCCTATAATAAAAATAAATTCAATTCCCGATTTATAATTCTTAATTTATATTAATTTAGGGGATTCCCTCCCTTTTTTCATTTTTATGATATTTTCAACTTTAGAGCATATATTCACTCATATTTCCTTTTCGATTGTTTCAATTGTAATTACAATTAATTTGATAACCTTATTGGGCAATGAAATCATAAAACCATATGATTCGTCAGAAAAGGGGATGATAGTTACTTTTTTATGTCTAACAGGATTATTAATCACTCGTTGGATTTATTCGGGCCATTTCCCACTAAGTGATTTATATGAATCATTAATCTTTCTTTCATGGAGTTTCTCCCTTATTCATATAGTCCCTTATTTCAAAATAAGAAAAAATTATTTAACCACAATAACTGCCTCAAGTACTATTTTTACCCAAGGCTTTGCTACTTCGGGTCTTTTAACTGAAATACGTAAACCCGCAATATTAGTACCTGCTCTACAATCGGAGTGGTTAATAATGCACGTAAGTATGATGATATTGAGCTATGCGGCTCTTCTTTGTGGATCATTATTATCCGTAGCACTTCTAGTCATTACATTTAGAAAGATTTTTTATAGTTATAAAAGTAATAATTTATTAAAATTAAATGAGTCATTTTCATTTGGTGAAATCCAATACAAGAATGAAAGAAACAATATTTTTAAAAAAACTTCTTTTTTTTCTGCTAAGAATTATTACAAGGCCCAATTGATTCAACAATTAGATTATTGGAGCTATC